TCTTTTTGATTGGTACCGCAGTAGCCCTTTGGTTGGGTATTGGTGCAACATTACCTATTGATAAATCTTTAACTTTAGGTCTTTTTTAAGCTGTGAAATAAAATAGCGCAACCTAGGTATCTAGGGAGAATTCACTTTGAAGCGAGGTGAATATTCCCTAGATACAGCTATTCAATAAAATTCTGAATCTATTCCGATTCCGCAGATATGGATTGTGCTAAAGATTCAAAACCTATTTGCCGACTTCAACTAAAAAAGTTGAAAGAAATTCAGTGGCTTTAAAACTTCTTTTTCGGTAAATGAATCCCGAAATTCTTTTCTAGAATGTGTACTATCCATTTTACATCTTCTAGGCAAAAGTGGTCTATTTTCATAAGATCTTCTTGACTGTTATTCGAAAGGTCTAATAATGTATATATATTAGCCCTTTTGAGGTAATTATATACTCTGGGTGGTAATTCTGATTGGTCAATAAAAATCGATTTTACTGCTATTTTTTTTTTTCTTTTTACTAATTTATCAGGAAGGGTAGAGGGGCGTAAAGGAACCCTATGTTGATTGTCCTCTAAATGTAAGGTTTCTTCTTCTGTCTGTAAAATATGTTGATTGTCCTCTAAATGTAAGGTTTCTTCTTCTGTCTGTAAAAAGGGAATAAATAAATCAATCAAATTCCGGGAGGCTTCTTGAAGTGCTTCTTTGGGAGTTAGACTTCCATTTGTCCATATTTCAAGAAAGAGTATCTCGTCTTTCTCATTTCCAGTCCCATAAGAATGAATACTATGATTCACATTTCGAACAGGCATGAATATAGCATCTATAGGATAACTTCCATCTTGGAAGTTCTTTGATGTTTTTAGAAAATATCCGCGCTTCCTCTCGATTTGTAATCCAATACACAACTCAATTGGTTCCGTCAAGCTAGCTATATGCTGTGTATTATCGACGATTTCTACATAAGCCGGTAAGATGATATCTTGAGCGGTTACATATCCAGGGCCCCTGGCACAAATGGCCGCGTCACAAGTTCCATAGAGAGTACTTCTCAATACAATTTCTTTCAAATTCATTAAAATTTCATGTACTGATTCTTGAATACCCACTAGGGTAGAATATTCATGTGTTATTTTCGCAGATTTTGCGCGTGTGATACACGTTCCTTCTATTTCTCCAAGCAAAGCTCGTCGCATCGCAATCCCTATTGTGTCAGCTTGACCTTTCATAAGTGGAGACAGAATAAAGCGTCCATAATAAACACGTTTACTGTCTGCTCTTGATTCAACACACTTCCACTGTAGTGTCCGACTATCTACTCTGACTTTCTCTCGAACCATAAGAATCTTGTTTGATCAGATCAGTGAATCATTTATTTCTCTTGTTTCTCTTGCTTTTGAAATATCTTCAATATTTCTTTTTACACACGTCTTTTTTGCGGCGGTCTACAGCCATTATGTGGCAAAGGAGTTACATCCCGTACACGAGTTACCCGTATACCGCTTTTGGTAATAGCTCGTAATGCTGCGTCTCTTCCGAGACCGGGTCCCTTTATCAAGACGTCTGCTCGTTGCATCACTACTGTAGCCATAGCCTTTACTGCTACGGTTTGAGCAGCAAATGGCGTTCCTTTTCGGCTACCCCGGAAGCCGCAATTACCGGCAGAGGACGAAGAAACCACTCGCCCCCATACATCTGTAACAGTTACAATAGTATTATTAAAACCTGCTTGAACATGAATAACCCCTTTTGGTATTCTACGCCTACTCTTACGTGACCTAATACGCCGATTCCTACGTGGACTAATTTTCGGTATAGCTTTTGCCATATTTTATTATCTCAGAAATATGAGTCAGCGATATATGGATATATCCATTTCATGTTAAAAAAGAGCCCCTCTTTTAGGGCCTTTTCCTGAATTTGATTATCCTTGTCTTTGTTTATGTCTTGGGTTGGAACAAATTACTATAATTCGGCCCTGCCGGCGTATTAATCGACATTTTTCACAAATTTTACGAACAGAGGCTCTTATTTTCATATTTGCCGACCTTTAACTTTAATTCTGAATCTACTTCTTGGAAGAAAATAAGTTTCTTGAAATTTTTCATCTCGAATCGTATTGAATGTTAAAGTTGAAAAACTACCTAATTTGTTGAATCTTCTTTTTTGCAAAGTCGATAAAGTCTACTAGATGCCATTGGGAACGGATTCTGTAATTAAACCTTCCTGAATCCATTTCTGTTTTTGAAAACCTCCTTGATTCTGTACCACCTTCTTTATTCTGTATAATATATGTCGTTTTCAAAGATGAGGTCGTAGATGAGACACGAGATTAGACAACCTGTCCCCTTGCTTTGTCCGAAATAGAAAGTTTCTACTTTCATTTAGATCTTAGAAGGATTACCATATATAACACAAACATTCTCCGCCTATTCTTTCCAATCGAGCTTCTCGGTCTGTCATTATACCTCGAGAAGTAGAAAGAATTACAATCCCCATCCCGCCTAAAATTCTAGGAATTCGTTGATAGTTAGAATAGATTCGTAGACCGGGTCGACTGATGCGTTTTAAATTTAAAATTTTTCTAGTTATAATATAAGGCTCGTTCCGATTCCTTCTATATCGTAGGGTTAAAACCAAAAGAGATTTGTTGTTTTCTTGATGTTTTCTCACGTTTTCGATAAAACCTTCTCGTAAAAGTATTTTAACAATACTTTCGTTGATAGTCGTAAATCTTATTCGAACCACTCTTTTTCTAGCCATATCAGCATTTCGTATAGCGGTTAGTATGTCAGCAATAGTATCCTTACCCATAATGAATGAAAAGTATTGGTGCCTCCAAATTTTGATATAATCAACATGTTTTTCTTGTTTTTGTTTATTTATGACTCTAACTTTTGAAAGATATATGCGTGAGACAAAATCTACTAACGGGGTCTTACTTTATTTCTTTCAAATAGCTTACTATTTTCTGGAACTTTATTGTGGTCTCATTTTATAATACTTCGGGAGCTAATGAAACTATTTTAGTAAAATTGAACTGTCTCAATTCCTCTGCAATCGCACCAAAAACTCGAGTTCCTTTTGGATTGCCCTCTTGATCAATGACAACGGCAGCATTGTCATCATATCGTATTATCATACCGTCGTTGCGTTTGAGTTCTTTACAAGTACGTACAATTACCGCTCTGACCACTTCTGATCTTTCTAGCGACATTTGTGGAACTGCTTCTTTGATCACAGCAACAATAACGTCACCAATATGAGCATATCGACGATTGCTAGCTCCTATGATTCGAATACACATCAATTCTCGAGCCCCGCTGTTATCCGCTACATTCAAATAGGTCTGAGGTTGAATCATATCATTTTTTTGGTTCTTGAAAATGCAAAGTAAAGGGCGAAGAAAAAAGAAATATTGTTTGTCCAAAAAACTAAACCTGCACCTGCGATTCTTTTTTATCCCCAAAAACAATTTCTTTTGCTTTTGCATTTCAAAATTTTATCCCGAAAGAATGAATTGAGTTCGTATAGGCATTTTGGACGCTGCTATTGAAATAGCCTTTCTGGCTATAGTTTGGGTTACTCCACCGATTTCATAAAGTATTCGACCTGGTTTAACAACAGCTACCCAATATTCAGGAGATCCTTTCCCTGAACCCATACGTGTTTCTGCAGCTCTTACTGTAACAGGTTTGTCTGGAAATATACGTACCCATATCTTTCCACCGCGACGCGCATTGCGTGTCATTGCCCGTCGACCTGCTTCTATTTGTCTAGATGTGATCCAAGCGGGTTCAAGTGCTTGAAGAGCATATTTACCGAAACAAATATGATTACCTCGAGAAGATATTCCCGTCATTCTTCCTCTATGTTGTTTACGGAATCTGGTTCTTTTGGGGTTATAGTTGATGGTTGCGTTTGGATTCCATCGCTACTACAGAATCGGACATGAGAGTTTCTTCTCATCCGGCTCCTCGCGAATAAAGGAATTCAAAACTATTGAATTTTAAGGAAAAGTGAATTTTAAGGAAATTTAGATCTAATGTAATTTGAATTCAGATCTACATATCTTTTATAAGTATAAATAAGACATTGAAGTCTGTATTTCATCTAATCGATATCAAATAATTTCTATCTTCTTTCTAGAGAAAGTGAAACGGCTAAAATAACCCTTTTATATTATAGATTTCTATCAATACATTATATCAATACATTATAGAAATAAATAGTTTTCTATATTCTATTGGTTTTGATAATGTTAAAATGAATCTTTCTTTTGTTTTCCCCTTTCATTTCAAAATTTAACCGGCTTAGCCTATTTAATTGACCCAAATTTAGCAATCCAAGAAAATAAAGCCAAGATTTTCGCGGGCGAATATTTACGCTTTCAATTCTATGTCTATTTCGGTTGTAGCAATAGTTCATAACTTGTTCGAATAGATGAATTGGTCTCTGGTTCGTTCCGCCATCCAGATCCATGAATCATTAGACTTCGTTTTCAATAGAATCTTTTAAATCCATAGGTTCCGTCGTTCTCATCGCTTCGTACTTAATGGTTAGGTCTGAATTTTGCAATGGAGCTCGTAATGAAATTTATTCTTGAGTCAATCTTCTCAGTCTTTATTGGCTCGAAGCTCTTGATTGTTGGTTTTGTTCTATAGACGGATTCATTTTATTATGGATAACTCTCTATTAATGCTTTAGTACATTGCACTTTTTCGGCGATGGCTCATAGACCTTACATATTACATAGTGGAATTAGATAGAATCAAAATACTTTTTCTTTCTTTCTCTCACCCTTCCGTTTCTCCACACCCTTATTTTCTTTTCTCTATTTCGATTCACAACTTAGAATCCAATTTTTTTTATGCAAAAAGGTTTTAGTTGCTACAAGGATATGACTGATCTATCATATCTTGACTGGGTCTTTGGATCCAGATAATGCGAAGTGATGAGTTGCTTATTATTTCTAGAGTTATTAGTTTCTACTATAGGGGCTTATTTTTTATATTAACCCTAAACAAACCGACGAGTCACACACTAAGCATAGCAAGTATCTCAAAGGTTCAATTTAAATTTTTTTTACTCTTTCGGATTAAAAAGAATTAAGAATTTTAATTTTTTCAAAGAAAAATGCCTTTCGTCTTGGGAAGATCAAGTCAACGTTTATTATTCTTCGTCTAGAAATATCCAAATTTTAATGCCTAATACCCCATAGATTGTTCGAACTGGATAGGAACAATAATCTATTTTAGCTTGAATGGTTTGTAGGGGAACTCTACCTTCTCGGATCCATTGAACCCGCGCAATTTCTTTTCCGTCAATACGTCCTGCAATTTGTACTCGAATTCCTTTTGGATTTGCTTCTTCTGTTAATTCAATTGCTTTTTTCATTGCTTTTCGAACTGAAACTCTATTCTTTAATTGGTCGGCTATAAATTCTGCAAGAATATTAGGATTTCTATAAGGCTTTGCAATTCTTATGATAGCAAGGTTCAGGTTTCGGTTCACACAAAAAAATTCTTTTTGTAGATTCATCTGAAATTCTTTGATTTCGCGCGGTCGAGTTTTGTCGAATAATTTTAAGGATGGCGTATAGATTTTAATTTTCATTACATCAATTCCTTTTTGAATTTCTATACGTGTAATTCCTTTGGCAAGGGAGGATATTTTCATATTTTTTTGTACATATTTCTTGATATAATCTCTTATTTTTTCATCTTCTCGTAGATTTTCACAATACTTTTTTCGTTGTGCAAACCAAAGGGAATAATTATTTTGGCTTGTACCCAGTCTGAAGCCTAGTGGATGTATTTTTTGGCCCATGGTCCTCCATTACTATACCTATCCCGATCTTCGATAGCTCTATACTGATTTTTCCGGTTAGTTTTTTTTAACCATTCCATAGAGTCTATTCCTAAAAACTTATTTGCATTTGTTCGAAATTTAGCTGTAGATAAGCGAAATTCCTCTTCATATTCATGTAAGGATATATCTTTCATTACAATAGTTATATGGCAGGTCGGCCTTTTTATCTCATAACTACGTCCGCGAGCTCGAAATTTTCGTCTCTTCATGGTCGTACCCTCGTTGACTTCAGCTTTACTAATGACTAAATTTCCTTCGGTAGAACGAAGAATGTAACTAGCATTTGCTGCTGCAGAATAAACCAATTTAAAAATGGGGTAACATGCTCGATAAGGCATAAGTTCTAATATCATAAGTGTTTCTTCGTACGAACGCCCACGAATTTGGTCAATGACTCGTCTCGCTTTGTGAACAGACATCGAGATATGTTGACCTAAAGCATATACTTCTGTTTTTCTCTCCTTTATGAACATAAAGTTCTCCTCCTACTAATCAATTAGAAACATCTATATATTATTAATTCTTCTTAACGACGAGATTTAGTATCATTTTTCGTATGTTCTCGAAAATTTAAAGTAGGCGCAAATTCTCCTAATTTGTGGCCTATCATATCATTATTTATATAAACTGGTAAATGTTCCTTTCCATTATGGATAGCAATCGTATGTCCGACCATTTTCGGTACAATCGTAGAAGCTCGGGACCATGTTTTTATGATTTCTTTTTCGGTTTTTGTGTTAATCTTATTAATTTTTTTTAATAAATGATTTGCGACAAAAGTATTTTTTTTTTTTCGCGAAGGTGTCACAACTTACTCCTAGTTTTTTGTAAAGACAAAGAAAGAAATTAGATTTTTCCTATTTACTACGGCGACGAATAATCAAATTATCACTATATTTTTTTCTTTTTCTAGTTCTTCTTCCAAGTGCAGGATAACCCCAAGGGGTTGTGGGCTTTTTTCTACCAATTGGGGCCTTTCCTTCACCACCCCCATGGGGGTGATCTACAGGGTTCATAACTACTCCTCTGACTACGGGGCGCTTACCTAGCCAACGCTTAGATCCAGCTCTACCCAAACTTTTCTGTTTCACCCCAAGATTCCCCACTTGTCCGACTGTTGCTGAGCATTTTTTGGATATCAAACGGACTTCCCCAGAAGGTAATTTTACTGTGGCCGATTTCCCCTCGTTTGCAATCAGTTTCGCTACAGCACCCCCTGCTCTAGCTAGTTGTCCACCCTTTCCAAGTGTGATTTCTATGTTATGTATGGCCGTGCCTAAGGGCATATTGGTTGAAGTAGATTCTTCTTTTTGATCAATCAAAACCCCTTCCCAAACTGTACAAGCTTCTTACAAAGCATACGGCTTTCTGGATGTAGATGATGATATCTATACAGATGGATCTTATAGATCTCGTATAATGAAGTACCACGTGGGTGGCTCGATAGGAATCAAAATCTGCCGAATCACTCATGGTATGATCTTCTACATCCTAGGTCTTCCCGTTCCGTCATCTGGCTTATGTTCTTCATGTAGCATTCAGACCGAATGACTCTACGAAATTACGTCGATCCTTCCACATATTATATATTATGGGTAACGTAGGAGACATCTTTATCCCGGAGAATCTTGCGAATTACCACTGCTTAGCTTTCAATTCGTCTCTGACCATCAAATGAAATGTGAATAACCTGTCCTCTTCTCTTTGAAAGAAGGAGCGCTTCGGGGTCTGTCGGTGCTTGAAACAATTTTGTCTTCTCCATATTACTACATCTCTAGAGTCAATAATTTTATATGAGGAACTACTGAACTTAATCACTTGCTGCCGTTACTCTTCAGTTTTCTGTTGAGGTCTATCCTGTAGCGGGACTCAAATTGGATCAGTGATCGATTTCTAGGTTTCGTCGTAAACCTAATTGGTTACTTCCAATTCCGTAAATCAATAGTTCAAACCGCACTCAAAGGTAGGGCATTTCCCAGTTTTATAGGAACTTCTGTACCAGAAACAATGGTATCTCCAATAATAGCCCCTCTGGGATGTAAAATATATCTCTTCTCACCATCCCCATAGTGTATGAGACAAATGGATGCATTTCGATTCGGGTCGTATTCTATGGTTATAATTCTACCATATATGTCTTTTTCATTCCGTCGAAAATTGATTTGACGGTATAGACGCTTATGACCTCCCCCTCTATGCCCCGCGGTAATGATTCCTCTGGCATTACGACCTTTACCACAGGGGTGCTGTCCATAGATCAAAGTATTCAAAGTATTTCGTTTTTGTGGATTGGATTTCACTTGACAGGCTACGGTTCCATTGCGTGTGCTCGGGGGGGGAGTTTGGTATAAATGTATGGCCATGCGGAAGTATGAAGTATTTTGGAAAGATTGACGTTCTTTTTCTTTTCTTTCTATGAAGTATTTTGGAAAGATTGACGTTCTTTTTCTTTTCTTTCGAAGAGGTGGAATAGAATAACGCGGTTGAAGCCTAATGATCAGACGTCTGTAATGCATTGTCTGTCCCATAATAGGTCCCTTCTAGCTTCGAAATTTATTTCATCTAAAAAATAGAGAAATTCTATTGGCAATCTACTCCAGATTTTGAGAATGGGTTGGTTGAAAAATTCACGGTTCCATAGATCAAATAGTAAGAGATGAATATAACATATAGAAAGTGGATTCATACAGAGACTTCTTTCGTTATGTATGGATGTTGATAAGATTGCATTGATACAGAGACTTCTTTCGTTATGTATGGATGTTGATAAGATTGCATTGATACAGAGACTTACTGGAGGGTCCCATTGGTGTGCATCCAGTAGGAATTGAACCTACGAATTCGCCAATTATGAGTTGGGTGCTTTAACCACTCAGCCATGGATGCTTAACAGGGACCCTCGTACATGGTGAATAACCAAATTTGAATTGAACTAAAATCTTTAGAAAAAGCAAGAGTCTTGCTTTTTTGATTTTCTTGACTATACAGTTTTGTATTTTTTTGATTTTCTTTACTAGACAGTTTTGTATTTTTTTGATTTTCTTTACTAGAATTGGTGTATTTCTTTATTTTTTTAACTTTTAAAAATTTTATATAAAGGGAGGGATAAAACACAATGAATACAGAATGGAATCCAGACGAGAATCCACTAGACTTGGTGTATTTCTTTATTTTTTTAACTTTTAAAAATTTTATATAAAGGGAGGGATAAAACACAATGAATACAGAATGGAATCCAGACGAGAATCCACTAGACTTGGTGTATTTCTTTATTTTTTTAACTTTTAAAAATTTTATACAAAAGGAGGTATAAAACACAATGAATACAGAATGGAATCCAGACGAGAATCCAGAAGTAAGAGGTTGTCTTTTCCAAATGAGAGAGATATTGAGAGAAATCAAGAATTCTAAATCTTCCATAAAGTTCTGGAACCAATTGAATTCAGTGGGATCTTTCATTCACATTTTTTTCGACCCAGCACGGTTTTTAAAACTTTTTAATCCCCGCGTTTGGGTTATTTTAATTTCACGCACACGCAATTCACCGGGTTTAACTTTAACCAAGAAAATCGCTCGATTTTTCAATTTCATGATCAAGAGTCTAATACTCTTTGTAGTAGCGGTCCTTCTATATCGTCTTACCAGCCGCAATATGGTCAAAAGACCAAATTTCTTTTTGATAAGGCTTCTTCCTATTCCTATGAATTCCATTGGACCCGGAACTGATAGATTGGAAGAATCCTTTAGGTCTTCCAATATCAATAGGTTGGTTGTTTCACTCCTGTATCTTCCAAAAAGGATCTCTGAGAGTTCTTTCCCGAATCGGAACGAGAGTCCCCCAATAACTAAAGAGAGTCCCCCAATAACTAAAAAGTGTAGCACTAACTGGGGTTTTCGCAGGGGTTTGCGGTGGTGTAGGAACTGGATCAGAAAAAGGTGGTGTTCTAGCCAATTGAACCAATTGAAAGGATCTCCTGAGGAATTCATATATGAGAATAATTTTTATTCCGACTATCGATCGATTCTTTGGGATCTTCCAAGGGAAGGAGCGGAGATAGAATCAAACCGATTGCTGAAAAGCCTTTCTGGAATGTCCCGGCTATTCACGAAACGTCCGAAAAAAAGACCCGGTCGTTCTTTGTTCTATGACGACCTTCTTCTGGGCTCGACTCCTACTGAGAGGTCCACTAGAGATCGTAAATTGTTGAAGAAAGAACAAGATCTTTCTTTTGGCAGGCGATCGAAAAATAAAGAAAAAGTTAATCTTTTCCAGATAATCATGTATTTACAAAATATCGTCTCAATTCATCCTATTTTATCAGATCCGGGATTAGAAGAGAGAGTTCAAGAAATGGCAGATTTAGTCACTCGATCAATAACTGAAACTGAGCCGGAGCGAGTGTTTCAAAAGGGATTGGAAGAGCTAAAACAAAAAATAGTGGTATTTGCTAGCAACACCAGACTGGAGGCAGTCATTCAATACATAAGAAATGTATTGAGAAATGTATTGAATCGATTCTTTTTACTGAATAGATCCGAGAATCAAAGAACTCTAATGAAATATACGCTCAACCAACATTTCTCGAATTTGACAAAGAGTCAGAAGAGATGGTTCAATCCTCTTATTCTTCTTTCTCGAACCGAGAGATCCATGAATCGGGATCCTGATGCATATAGAGACAAATGGTCCACTTGGCTCAATAATTTACCGGATTTCGTTTCTGAGCAGAAGAGCCGTTTTCTACCAGTCTTCGATCGATTCAAGATATATACTTCGATGCGTTGGTTTGAGATTATCGCTGAGTTAGCTAAGTTCTTTGTGTCCACGCGACTTTCTTTCTTTTTGTCTAAGTTATTTCCTTTTTTCTTTGTGAGTTTCGGGAATAGCCCCATTCATAGGTCCCCGATCCACCCCTATAAATTGCTAGGTCTTCAATTGGATGATCATCAGATTTCATCTTTGTTCAATAAGAATAAGATACCAAAGTGGGCGATTGACTCATTCCATACTAGAAAGACTGGCAGGAAATCCTTTGATAACACGGATTCCTCTTTCTCAACGATATTCCACGATCAAGACAATTGGCTGAATCCCGTGAAATCATTTGATAGAAGTTTGTTGATATATTCTTTTTATAAAGCAAATCGACTTCGATTCGTGAATAATCCACATTACTTCGGCTTCGATTGTAAGAAAAGATTCCCCTTTTATGTGAAAAAGGCCCGTAGCAATAATTATGATGTTCTGTATGGACGATTCTCCAATACCTTGTTCGTTCACACCAAAAAATTGTCTTTTGACGTCGGTCAAAAAAAACATGCTTTTTGGGGGAGAGATACTCTTTCAGCATCAGCAATCGAGTCACAGGTATCTCAGGTATCTAATATATTCATTCCACTTTCACTTTCTGGTCTTTCTGGAACACCTCAACCTCTAATAGCTCGACCTCGAACAGAAAGAACTGATTCATTAGAAAGAACTGATTCATTTTCATCGATGTCATCGCTTGACAGTGCATGTCATGATGATGATAAATTTTTACCTGATATATTTTCATCGCTGTACAATCCCCAGTTTGAGTTTGAGAGCGAGTTCGCGAAGGGAATGGAGACGCCATTTTTCCCATCAACATCAACAGGGAATAAATTGCAAGGGATTGACAATCCAGTTTGTGGGTTAAGTGATGATGATGATGATGAGAAATATTTACCAGCTCGGGATGATGATGAGAAAGATTTACCAGCTCGGGATATTGACAATCCATGTTTTGAGTGTTTTGAGTTCAATCCATGTGATGAGAAAGCTTTACCATCTTCAGAAGGGAAGAACAATTCAAAGATGGCTTGTATAAGTGAGATTTTCCATCCAGGTTATGAGAAATATTGCCCATCCAAAACGAAGAAAAAAGAGAGGCTAAAGCAGAGGCTAAAGAGAAAACGCGCTCGGGAAAGGCAGATGTATAGAACCTTGCAACGAGATGCTTTTTTAAGAGATAGTGCTTTTTTAATTCGCTCAAAATGGAATCTCTTCCAAACATATATGCCATTCGCCCTTACTTCGACAGGGTACGGATATCTAAAGGTTGTATTTTTACATATTTTTTCACACCTATTGGATAGACTAAAGAGAAGTCCGAAAATTGGATACAAACTTGTATCCTGGTTTGCTGATATTTTTGTTGATATTATTGAGGTAGCAGCTAAAAAAGGGCGAATTAAACGGATTCAACTTTGTCTTAGAAACTGGAAGAGGAAATTTACGAACGTGATTCTGAATCTGACATTGTCTCTGATAAGTCAGATTCAGAGAAAGATCAGTCCGATTCAGAGCCAGATAAGTAAGATTCTGAAGTCACAGAAGAGGCGTCTGACCCGAGAGATGAGTCTTCGAAATGATAAGCCACCATTCATACCGGCATATCTGAGAGCGACAAAGGAGTTCTGCTATTCAATCTTTTTCCTTCTTCTTCTTGCTGGATATCTCGTTTATACAAATCTTTTCTCTATTTTCTCTAGCTCTAGTGAGTTACAGACAGAGTTCCCAACATTCAAATCTTTGCTGATGAACTCATCTATGATTGAGATTGAGGTGGAAAAACTTATGGATAGGTATCCTATATCTGAATCGAATTTTTTCTGGTTCAGGTTAACGAATCTCTTTCGAGGTGCTCTGCAAAAGATGGTATTGCGTTCTGCTTATGGAAGACGCTTTAATTTGAAGAGCAAGTTCCTCGATCTCATAAGTATCCCCATCGATCAACTCACTTTTGCGATAAATACGAGATATCTAAATCCTACAAGTAAAGAGATCTATTCATTGATAAGAAAAAGAAAAAAGGAAAGGGGCTATTGGATTGATGATAAAATAGCCTACTGGGCCGCAACCAGTGAGTGGGTTGAGGATGAAGAAAGAGACGTCTTGATTCAGTTCTCTACCTTAACGCCAGAAAAAAGGATTGATCAAATTTTATGGAGTCTTCTGACTCCTAGTGATCTTTTATCAAAGAAGGACTTTGATTCTCAAACGTTTGAACAGCCGGGAGAAATTTACTTACGAAACGTAGTTGACCTTCATAACAAGGATCTAATAAATTATGAGTTCAATCCATCTTCTTTAGCAGAAAGACGGATATTCCTTGCTTATTATCAGACAATCACTTATTCACAAACCCCGCCTGGAGCTAATAGGTTGCATGTCCCATCTCATGGAAAACCCTTTTCGCTCCGCTTAAACCTATCCCCCTCTAGGGGTATTTTAGTGATAGGTGAAATAGGAGTTGGACGATCCTATTTGGTTAAATACCTAGCGAAAAACTCCTCTCTTCCTTTCATTACGATATTTCTGGACAAATTCCGGGATGCAGTTTATCGTTTGGAAGATGAGGGTGTGATTGATGCCGATGAAGTTGACAGTGATGATGAGGTCGAATTTTTTATTGATGCTCGTGACGAGATTGAGACTGTTAGTGAAGATATTCATCTTTTTGACGGTATGGATATTGATCTTGATGCTCGTGGCAAGATTTTGCATGATCTGGATGCTCATGACGAGATTAATGGGGAGCTGGACCAGCTAACTAGGATGGATGAGCTAACTGTGGAGATGGACACGGTCTGGCGCGTAGCCCACGTTTATATGAGCCTTCAAATCGAATTAACAAAAGCAATGTCTCCTTGCATAATATGGATTCCAAACATTCATGAGCTGCCTTTCAGGGAGTCGGGTGCCTTATCTGCCGGTCTATTAGTGAACCTTTTCTCCTGGGATTGTGAAAGATCTTCCACTAGAAATAATCTTGTGATTGCTTCGACCCATATTCCCCGAAAAATGCATCCCTCTCTAATATCTCCACATAGATTAAATACGTGCATTAAAGTACGAAGGCCTTTTCTTTCACAACAACGAAAGCAATTTTGCACTCTTTCATATACTAGGGGATTTCTCTTGGACCCAAAAATTTTCCAGGCTAAGGGAGTCGAGGCCATACGCATGGGTTTCAATGCACAAGATCTTGTATCACTTACCGATGAGGTCCTATCGATTAGTCTTGCAAGTGGGAAATCAATTATAGACAGTAATACAATTAGATACGCTCGTCATAGACAAACTTGGGATTTTCGCGGTCTTGTAACGCGGACAAAAAATTCTCGGATGATTTTCTATCAGATAGGAAGGGCTGTAGCACAAACTTTACTTCTAAATTCCCCCCTAGATCCTATATCTATCTATATGCGGCAGCGAGTAGGTAACGATGTCGATCCTTATGTGTACAGAACGTACTACGAACTTGGAACGAGCATGAAGAAATTAACGATCCTTCTGTATATTTTGACTTGTTCTGCCGGATCGGTCGCTCAAGATCTTTTTTGGTCTCGACCCGGACCAGATGAAAAGAATGGGCTCGCTTATGGTAAACCCCTGGATGATAATTCGGATATAGTTCAAGGGCTGTTAGAAGTAGAAGGCATTCTAGCGGGATACTCACCGACAGAAAAAGATTGCAGTCAGTTTGATAAGGATCGAGTGACATTGTTTCTTCGGACCGAACCAAGGAGTCCCTCAGATATAATACACAATGGATATGCTTCTATGCTTGAGAAGAGATTTATCTATCAAAAAGACGAAACGCCGGAAATTCTTTTGGGGGGGATACAAGTCGACCCGGAGAAGGTGCTCTCCAATTTGATAGCTTTTTCTCCTAGAAGATGGTCCCCTTGGGGCTTTCTATTTGATTGGGTCGAAAAGGCCAATGACTATGAAGTGGGACTTCCCTATTTTTACAAGTCACTTTGGGAAGAGCATATGATAGAGGTCATCTTTGGGGCATCTGACGAGAATGAGCTTGAAGAGAATGATGAAGATGAAGGTGAACCGAATCCTGATCCTCTTGAAAAGAAGGAGCAAAAGAAGGAGAGGGGTTTGTATTATAAGCTTGAAGAGGAAGATGACAATCCGCTTGGACCTAATAAAAGCAGGTTTGATGATGAGTTTCACGAGGCGTTCTTGGAGAGTGTATACGAGACACGAATTAAAATGAGATCTTCCAAAGAACTAACCACTTTTCGAATAAGCCAATTCATTTGGAACCCTGCAAATCCATTCGTTTTCCTATCCGAATCCGAAGATCCGGCCTTTGC